CTCCCGTTGTGGAAATCCATCTATGGTAATAGACAGTAAAAACTCCATAGAGTTGGTCTTTTGAACCCGCTTCAAGCTATCATGACAATTCACGAATCTTGGGGTAAACAATCTCTCTTGCTTATGTTTACTTTTTTCACCATTTGATTCTTGTACATAGGAAATGAGACTCAACTTTTTTACTGCAAATTTAGAAGCCGTTTTCTTTCACTCATATAACTATCTGGTTTAGTTCATCAACTCAAATGCTGAAGAAAAATAAAAATATATATAGTCAATCAAATCTTTTTATCCTTGTTTCTAGAAAGAAAAGAATTTTGATAAATTTTAGGTCTCACCGAATCACACGTAGAGATATTGATAACACACATAGAGCTAATGGTATTTCATAACTAATTGATTGAGCAGCTGCCCGTAGACCACCTAAAAAGGAATATTTATTATTTGATCCATACCCCGACATAAGAAGTCCAACGGGAGCAATACTTGAAATGGCAATCCAAAAAAAAACACCAATACTAAGATCGGCTAGAACAAGGTGATCACCAAAAGGAATTACTGAATAACTTAGAAAGATAGATATTACTGCTATGGATGGTCCAATACTGAATAAACGAGTATCTCCTGTAGATGGAATAAGGTTCTCTTTCAAAAGTAGTTTTGTCCCATCTGCTAGAGCTTGAAGAATTCCTAAAGGGCCGGCATATTCAGGCCCGATACGTTGTTGTATTCCTGCAGATATTTCTCTTTCTAACCAAACAATTACTAGTACACCTATTGTGATTCCTAATACAAGAGTCACAATAGGGATAAGCATCCATATGATCCCATAGACTTCTTTTAAGGATTCCAATTTGGAAAAAGAATTGATAGTCTCTATTTCTGTTGTATCAATTATCATTTCAACGATCAACTTCTCCCATAATGATATCTATGCTACCTAGTATTGTCATAATATCAGCCAATTTCATTCTTTTAACTAACTGAGGAAGAATTTGCAAATTGATAAAACCTGGTGGGCGAATTTTCCATCTCCAAGGAAAAACGCTCTGGTCTCCTATCAGAAAAATCCCCAATTCTCCTTTTGGGGCTTCAACTCTCACATAAAGTTCTTGTTTCGACAATTCAAAAGTTGGAGAAGGCTTTTTACTAATAAACCGATATTCAAAATCATTCCATTCAGGATCTTTTAATCTGTCAAAACGTCGCATTTCTAAATTTTCGTAAGGCCCTCCTGGAATTCCTTCCAGAGCCTGTTGAATAATCTTTATGGATTCTGTCATTTCACCGATTCGTACTAAATAACGAGCTAATGAATCCCCTTCTCGTTGCCATTGAACCTGCCAATCAAATTCGTCGTAAGACTCATAATGATCAACTTTACGAAGATCCCATTCTATTCCGGAAGCTCGTAGCATTGGTCCCGATAAACCCCAATTTACTGCCTCGTCTCTCCCAATAATGCCTACGCCTTCAACTCGTTCTAAAAAAATAGGATTCCGGGTAATAAGTTTTTGATACTCAGCAACCCCTGTTAAAAAATAATCGCAAAAATCCAAACATTTATCTATCCAGCCATAGGGTAGATCGGCAGCCACTCCTCCAATACGAAAATAATTATGCATCATTCGCATACCGGTGGCAGCTTCGAATAGGTCATATATCAATTCTCTTTCTCGAAAAATATAGAAGAAAGGGGTCTGTGCACCAATATCCGCCATAAAAGGACCGAGCCATAACAAATGAGAAGCTATCCGACTCAACTCCAACATAATGACTCTGATATAGCTAGCCCTTTTAGGTACTTGAATATTGCCTAATTGTTCGGGTCCATTTATGGTTATTGCTTCTGTGAACATAGTAGCTAAATAATCCCAACGTGTTACATAAGGCAAATATTGTATAATTGTTCGGTTTTCCGCAATTTTCTCCATCCCTCTATGTAAATAACCCAATATTGGTTCGCAGTCGACAACATCTTCACCATCTAGAGTAACGATGAGTCGAAGAACACCGTGCATTGATGGGTGCTGAGGCCCCATATTGACTATCATGAGGTCTTTTCTTGTAGTTGGTGCAGTCATAAGTTTTTTAACGATTCATTCTTCCATGAATTACTGAAAGTGAAAAGAAGTTCATCAAAATTTAATCGAAACATATAAGTGAAAATGAAATAACTCTTCAAATTAATCAAATTAACGAGTTTTTGTCTCTCGAATCTCCAACTGATTAATTAATTCTTTATAACGTACTCTATTTTTTTTTGCCAAATAAGCTAGCAGTCGTTGACGTTTTCCCAAAATTTTCTTCAAACCTCTCTGAGATAAATAGTCTTTTTTGTGCAATTCTAAATGTGAAGTAAGTCTCCGTATCTTATTGGTGAAATTGAATACTTGAAATTCAACAGATCCTTTCTTTTCTTCTTGAAAAATAACTGAAATGACAGAATTTTTTACCATAAATGAATTTCCCCTTTCTTTATTTTACAGATATGGATTTTTTCTAATTTTATTGATCAGTAATAATAATGCCAGTAATTTGAACGTGGTATATAGACTTAATTTCTTTATGAACCTCTAATTTTAGCAATTCCAATAAATTAATCAAATTTCAAATTTGATTCAGATAGGAATCCAAAAAGGTGGTAGGTACGTTTTTTTCAGTCACAAAAGCGAATAATTGAAACCTAAAATCCTAAAATGAAGAAGATTCTGTTGATTCATTTCTAGATCTAATCAATACCTTATTTTATTGATTTAGTATTGTCTACTCGAATTAGATTCGAATGAGATGTAAAACAAGGCATGTTTGCATTTGTTTGCTTTCAGATACTCTATACGAGACAGGGTATATAGTACTATCAATTAATTTTCAATCGTGGATACATATGTATCCTTAAGATACTGAAACGGCTACCATTATTGGTATCAAACCAATAACGATTCATACAAGCTAAATCTTCTAATCGATAATTAGGCCAAAGAAAGAACTTAAATTTAATTAATTCATTTTTATCTTTATAAAGGGGTTTCCGTTCACCCAAAAATTGACTCCAGTTTTTTACATTGGTTTCGTTGCAAAATACTGAATTTCTATCGACGACATTCCAATTCAAAGAATTAAAAAAACTTCGAATTCTCAATTCTCTACGACGTCTAGACCATAAAATATTTTCAGGAACAAGCAAATCAAAATGAGTTTTTTCTGTATTTATTCTTTGAGTTTGAGGTTGCAGAATGAATTCGTCAAAATTCTTTTTATCAACATATCTTTGTTCTCGGTATCTTTGATTAGTTTGGTGTTTACTTTTATGAACCAATGAAATACCTATGGTTTGATACATAATAAATTGTCCATTATGTTTTACAGACAACCGAATAGGTTCGATAATCAATACCCCCTTCTTCATCAAGTCTGTAAGAGGTAAATTTGCCTGAATCAGCATTATATCCAAACTCATTTCTCTCCTTTGAATTGACGATATAGTAATTTTTGTTGGATTTATCAGTCGAAGCAGGAGACAATATACCTTGATATTTTCGAGCATTCTTTTATTCAAAGCATCGTTCCATCTCAATTGAAAAAGCAAATAACGTTTCAAGAACAAATCTAGTTCTGCTTCCGTGTTGCTTTTGTATTGTTTTTTATTTTGACCCTTTTTTGTGTCTGATTCCACGTAATCTTTTTCAAGATCGGTTTGATGTTTTGAAAAAACAGGGCTCAGATTTCCTTTGTTTTCTATATCTGATCCACGCTCTCTTTGACTTGGGGGTTCTTTTGTTTCTTGACTTCGATTCTTTATTTTTTTATTTGATGGTAGAAAAAAGTTTTGTTTTTGGTTTTTATTTTGAATAACATTTTCATTTGTATTCAAATTAAAAAGAAGGAATTTGCTTGGTATAATCCACGGTTTTATTTTATAGACATTATAAAGTAGTACAAATTCTGGGAAGAACCAAAATTCCAGATTCAATATGGGACGATTAAATATTTTTTCATTCATTCCCATCCAATCAAAAAAGACTTTTTTCGAATTTTTTTTAGTTTTTTCTGGATTTTGATGAGTTGTAAGATAAAAAACCCCTTTTTTCTCAATTTTATCAATTATTTGATAATTATTAATACCAATTTTAGTATTTGGATTACTGTTGGTATCGATCTTAACCCAGGCTTCAATATCTCCTTTTTGTCTAAGAGAAAAATGGATAATTTTCCAATCAAAATATTTTCTATCGAGATTTCTTTCTATATCTAGAATATTGACCTTTCTTAGATAATTATTGATATGAAGATTGCCGGGCATATCAACAAAGTTGTGTTTGGACGTGTTGGAATTATACGAAATTTCTAAGTTCTTCTTTACTTGAAAGGGTAATCTAGAAAAAAATGAGTCACTTTTATTTTCATAATTAATTGATTTATATGCTAAAAGACCATATCTATAACATTTTTTAAAATTATCTTTTTGGTTTGATAATGAATAGAGTTCCGAATCATTTTCTTTTTTGTAATGAATTAATTGGTCTTTTTCATAAGAATTCCATTTGTTTAAGTTTCTATTTTTATTTTGAGCCATACAACTTTGATTAACCTTAGTTCGCCATTTTTTTGGCATTAATCTAGACCATCTAATCTGAGATAAATCGTATTGATAATGCCATCTTAACCAGTTTTTCCATTGATTGATTCTATAACTCTGAAGTTTCTTATGTTTTAATTCCGAATGAAATATTCCTAGTGTTTTAAAATAGTCCTTTATTTTAGTCTTAAGGAAGCAAGACGTTGTGTTATATTGAAGAACAGATCTAAATTTAGACAAATTAATAACTTGGGTTTGTGATAATTTGTAAAATACATATGCTTGTGACAAGTAGGATAAATCACAAAAAATATGTGAATTTTTCTTACTAATATTATAAAGTGACTTTTTTATAGTCGAAATAAAGATAAAGTGAATTTTTTTTTTATTAGTAATTTTTTCTTGATTTATTTCATTATTG